ATTTCGTCGTCCAGTAGCTACAACAGTCTTTTTGATCGGTACCGTAGTAGCTCTTTGGTTAGGTATTGGAGCAACATTACCTATTGATAAATCCCTAACTTTAGGTCTTTTTCAAATTGATTCAACTGTTAAATACCATGATGTAGGTATCTAGGAAAGATTTACTTTGAAGTGATTATTCCCTAGAGACATTAATTTAATTTTATTATGATCCATTCCGGGAAAATACGGATCGTGCCAAAGATTAAAAACTAATTTTATTCTTTTTTTCTTTCTAATTTTTTTTCTATTATAAAAAGAAGATGAAATAATTACAATGGATTTAAAATTAAAACTTATTCTTAGATAAATCAATTGCGAAATACTTCTGTAGAGTGTCCAATATCTGTTTTACATCTTCTATTCGAAAAAATTCAATTCTCATAAGATCCTCTTGACTGTTATTCAAAAGGTCCGATAATGTATGTATATTGGACCCTTTGAGACAGTTATAGGTCCTGGAAGGCAATTCTGATTGGTCAATAAAAATACATTTCAATGGAATTCCTTTTTTGTTTTTCTTTAGATTAGTTAATCTATCTTGAAAGGTAAAAAGGGGTAGAGGAAACCTGTTTTTATTTTCTTCGAAATTAATGTCCTCTTCCTCCGCATGTAGAAAAGGAATAAATAAATCAATCAAATTACGAGAAGCTTCATAAAGTGCTTCCTTAGGAGTTAAACTTCCATTCGTCCATATTTCTAGAAAAAGTATCTCTTGTTTTTCATTCCCATTCCCATAAGAATGAATACTATGATTCGCATTTCGAACAGGCATGGATACAGCATCTATAGGATAACTTCCATCTTGAGAGTTATTTGCGGATTTCATACGATATCCGCGATCTCTCTTGATTTTTAATTCAATACACAAATCAATTGGTTCCGTCAGGTTAGCTATATGTTGTGTCGTGTCAACTATTTCCACGTAAGGTGGTGAGATGATATCTTGAGCGGTTACGTATCTAGGCCCCCTGACGCAGATGGATGCGTCTATAACTCCATACAGATTACTTCTCAATATAATTTCTTTCAAATTTAGTAAAATTTCATGTACTGATTCTTCAATACCTACTATCGTAGAATATTCATGTGCTACTTTCTCAGATTTTGCACGTGTGATACATGTTCCTTCTATTTCTCCAAGTAAAGCCCTTCGCATGGCAATACCTATGGTATCGGCTTGACCTTTCATAAGCGGGGACAGAATGAAACGACCATAATAAAGACGCTTACTGTCTACTCTTGATTCAACACATTTCCACCGTAGTGTTCGAGTGGATCCTACTACTTCCTCTCGAACCATACTATAATAAGTATTATTATAATATTTGATCAGATCATTGAATCATTTATTTCTCTTGAAATCTGTTTAATTCTTATTTCTACACACGTCTTTTTTTAGGAGGTCGACACCCATTATGTGGCATAGGTGTTACATCACGTACTAAACTTAATAGTATACCACTTCTACGAATGGCTCGTAATGCTGCATCTCTTCCGAGACCAGGGCCCTTTATCATAACTTCTGCCCGTTGCATACCCTGATTCACTATTGTACGAATAGCATTTACCGCTGCGGCTTGAGCAGCATAGGGTGTACCTCTTCTTGTGCCTTTGAATCCAGAAGTACCCGCGGAGGCCCAAGAAACCACCCGACCTCGTACATCTGTAACAGTTACAATGGTATTGTTGAAACTCGCTTGAACATGAATAACTCCTTTTGGTATTCTACGTCCATTCTTACGTGAACCAATACGTCCATTCCTACGTGAACCAATTCTTGGTATAGCTTTTGTCATATTTTATCGTCTCATAAATATGAGTCAGAAATATACAGAAAGAAAAGATACGGAGATATCCATTTCATGTTAAAACAGATCTTTTATTCTTACATGGGTCCTCCCCTTTAGAAAAGAAAGTTCTTTTTTAGAAAGATTACCCTTGTCTCTGTTTATGTCTCGGATTGGAACAAATCACTATAATTCGTCCGCGCCTACGGATCAGTCGACATTTTTCACAAATTTTACGAACAGAAGTCCTTATTTTCATATTTCTTATTCCTTACCTTAATTCTGAATCTACTCTTTTGAAGAAAATAAGTTTCTTGAATATTTTTTTTTTAACTTCGAATTGTGTCCCCATGAAAGGAATGTTTAAAAAATCACCTAATCGTTCGAATCTTTGTTGCGAAGTCTATAAATTATACGTCCTCTGGTTGAATCATAACGACTTACTTCAATTTTTACTCTATCTCCTGGTAGTATCCGTATAAAACTGCGCCGGATCCTCCCTGAAGCATAACCTAGAATTAGATCTTCATTATCTAAACGGACCCGGAACATACCGTTGGGAAGTGATTCAGTAATTAAACCTTCATGAATCAATTTTTGTTCTTTCATTCCAGGTAACCCCCTTGAAGTATCAACTAATGAAGGAAGAGGTATATAACTCACTTTTCCTCTCTATTTCACAAATGGGAAGTTAGAGATAAAATTAGGATACCAGAGGAGGAGGATCACCATATATAACACAAAATTTCTCCTCCAATTCTTTCTAGTCGAGCTTCTCGATCTGTCATTATACCTTGAGAAGTAGAAAGAATTACAATTCCCATTCCACCTAAAATCTTAGGAATTCGTTGATAGTTGGAATAAATTCGTAAACCGGGTCGGCTGATACACTTTAAAACGGTTCTATATATTCCTTTCCTAGTCTTTCTATGTCGCAGGGTTGAAACCAAGAAATATTTGTTATTTTCCTGATGTTTCCGAACATTTTCAATAAAACCTTCTCGTAGAAGTATTTTAACAATGTTTTCGGTGGTATTAGTAGATGTTATTCGAACCGTTCCTTTTTTATTCATGTCAGCATTTCTTATAGAAGTTATTATATCGGCAATAGTGTTCCTACCCATAACGAACTATAATTTTTTGTGCCTCCTAATTTTGATATAATCAACATGTTTTCTTTTTTCTTTTTTTTTTTTTTGAATTATTAAATTTTAAAAAGTATATGCGTGAGACACAATCTATTAATTTGATCTATTTCAGATAGCCTACTATATCATAGTGTCATCTACTAGTATTTATAATACCTCGGGAGCTAATGAAACTATTTTAGTAAAATTCAACTGTCTCAATTCCCGAGCGATCGCACCAAAAACTCGAGTTCCTTTTGGATTTCCTTCTTGATCAATGACGACCGCTGCATTGTCATCATATCGTATTATCATACCGTTGTCACGTTTGAGTTCTTTACATGTACGTACAATTACAGCTCTAATGACTTCTGATCTTTCTAGAGGCATATTTGGCACTGCTTCTTTGATTACAGCAACAATAACGTCACCAATATGAGCATATCGGTGATTACCAGCTCCTATGATTCGAATACACATCAATTCTCGAGCTCCGCTGTTATCCGCTACATTCAAAAGGGTCTGAGGTTGAATCATATATTTTTTATTTGAATCTGTTATTTCAATGCAAAGGATGAAGGAAAAAAAGAAATATTGTCCGTCCAGAATAAACCTGCGGTTGTTTTTTCATCCTCAATATCCCTTTTGTTTAGTTCTACATCCCTATCGTGAAATAACAAATTGAGTTCGTATAGGCATTTTGCACGCAGCTATTTCAATAGCTGCTCTGGCTATAGTTTCTGATACTCCGCCCATTTCATAAAGTATTCGACCCGGTTTAACAACAGATACCCAATATTCGGGGGATCCCTTTCCCGAACCCATACGTGTTTCCGTAGGTCTTACTGTAACAGGTTTGTCGGGAAATATACGTACCCATATTTTTCCACCACGACGCGCATATCGTGTCATTGCTCTCCGCCCCGCTTCTATCTGTCTAGCTGTGATCCAAGCGGGTTCAAGCGCCTGAAGAGCGTATCCGCCGAAACAAATATGATTGCCTCGATAAGATATTCCCTTCATTCTTCCTCTATGTTGTTTACGAAATCTGGTTCTTTTGGGGTTATAGTTGATGGTTGTTTCTTAATTCCATCTCTATTGCAGAACCGGACATGAGAGTTTCTTCTCATCCAGCTCCTCGCGAATGAAACGATTCAATAATATTACAGATACGCATGTATAATTATTATAAATATAATAATAATAAATTATTATATTTATAATAATTAATATAAGTAATTATAAGTAATGAATGGCATTTATTGATATTTAATTTGTTACAAAGGAAGATGTATATACAAAATATACAGCTAGACGTGTATATTATTAGATATAGAAAATATAAAAAATGCTTCTTTTTTTAGAATATAACGTAGAATATAATGAATCCTTATTTTTACCTCTATCGAATCGCGCCAAAAATTGTAATCCAATAAATAAAGATTTCGCGGGCGAATATTGACTCTTTCATTCGTAGTGTCAGTCAATTCATGACACCTCTCAGAATAAATCAATTTTTTCTTGGTTCGTTCCGCCATCCCACCCAATGAATTATTAGGATTCGTTTTCAATAGAATCCTATGCAGTCACAGGTTTCGTCGTTCCCATAGCTTCTCCATTAATGGTTAGGCCTGAACTCTGCAATGGAGCTTCCGGCAAAATTCGTTCCCGAGTCAATCTCCTCAGTTTTTATTAACCCGAGGCTCTTTATTCTTTATTATTTATTATTTTTTTTTTCTTTTTTTTATATTATTTTATTTATTTATATTTCATTTATATATTTATATCAGTATTGATTATATCAGTATTAATGCTTTATCACACTGCCTTTTATGAGTTGATTCATAGACCATACATATTGGAATCATATATCATTGATATTTTTGTTCTCTCTTTCTATCATCCTTCCATTTATCCACATCCCTTTATTTTTGCTTCACAGCCCATAATCAGATTTCTTTTTTATGGAAAAAATTTCAGTTGCTACAACTATATGATCGATCCACCCATATAGTGACTGTTTCTTGGGATCTTGACAATACGA